TCCAGTCATAGGTTTTTCCTGATTCATTCTTCCATGAATTGCTGAAAGCGAAAAGAAGTTCATCAAACTTTAAGCGATAATTCAAACTAACTCTTCAAATTAATGAGTTTTTCTCTCTCGAATATCCAACTGGCCTATTAATTCTTTATAACGCGCTCTATTTTTTTTTGACAAATAAGCCAGCAACCGTTGACGTTTTCCCAGAATTTTCCGCAGACCTCTCTGAGATAAATAGTCTTTTTTGTGCAATTCCAAATGTGAAGTAAGTCTCCGTATCTTATTGGTGAAACTTACTACTTGAAATTCAACAGATCCTCTGTTTTCTTTGTTTTCTTCTTGTTCTTGAAAAATAATTGAAATAAATGAATTTTTTACCATAAAATAATTTCACACTCCCCTTTTTACAGATATTTATTTTATTGATCAGTAATAATAATGTCAGAAATTTTAATGTAGTATACACAATAATTAGAATTTCTTTATAGATTCCTGATTTTATCAATTAACATTAATCAATCCGATTTTGTAGTTCATTTGTATAGTGATACAAAAAGACGATACCAAATAATTTAGTACGAAGATTCTGTTGATTAATTTATAGCTTTAATTGATACATCATTTCCTACCTCATTTCCTTATTATTGCAGTATCCTAGACTAGGATGTAAGACAGCGCATATGTACATTTGGTTGCTTGCATATAACATGGATATATATAGATCACGGACAGAAAAATCTGATTGATAGAACAACAAAATATATAGAAACTCCAAATTTTTAATCATGGATACATATATACCCTTAACATACTCAAGCGGCTCCCATTATTGGTATCAAACCAATAGCGATTCATACAAGCTAAATCTTCTAATCGATAATTAGGCCAAAAAAAGAACTTGAATTTAATTAATTCATTTTTTTTTATGTCAAAATGTTCACTTTCATCCAAAAATTGACTCCAGTTTTTTATCTTGTTCTCCTTGTAAATTAATGTATTTCTATCCACACTATTGTTATTCTTTAAATTCAAATTGAAAGAAATGAGAATTCTCAATTCTCTACGACGTCTAGACGATAAAATTTTTTCAGGAACAAGCAAATCATAATTATTTTTGTCTGTATTTTTAGAAAGATTTTTTTGTTTTCGGTATCTTTGATTACTTTGGTGCTTACTTTTATGAACCAATGAAATACCTATGATTTGATACATAAAAAACTGTCCGTCATTTTTTATAGATAGGCGGGCAGGTTCTATAATTAACATTCCGTTTTTGATTAATTGTGTAAGATTTAAACGCCTACTCATTATATCCATATTAATTTCTTTCTTTTGAATATAGGATATACTAATTTTTCTTACATTTATCAGGCTAAGCAAGAGACCATATATCTGGATATTATTCATCAGTTTTTTATTCAATTCATTCAAACGTCCAGCCCATCTTAATTGCAAAGGAAAATCTCCTTTAAAGAATATTTTTAGTTTTTCGATCGATTCTAAAAAATATTCTTCAATATTGTTTTGATTCTTTAATTCAAAATATTGTTTTGAATTTGATGGGCTAAAATTTAAAAAATCCTCTTCTTGCTTTCCGTTAATATTTTGATTTTCACTAAAATTGGGATTTATATTCAAATTTAAAAGAAGTAATTTGCTTGGGATAAACCAGGGTTTCTCTTTATATTTATGATAAAGTATCCCAAACTCTGGAAAGAAAAAAACTTTCGGATTTGATATGGGGTAATTTAAGATTAAGATTTTTTCATTCATTCCCATCCAATCAAAAAATACCTTTTTGTTATTTATTTGGGAATTTGAATCAATCGGAAGATAAAAAAGACCATTATTATGAATTTTATCCATTATTTGGTCCTTATTAGGTTCAACCTTAATATTTTTAATAATTTTACACAAATATTTTCTATCTGTATTTTTTTCCATATATATAATATCGCTTTTTACTAGATAATTCTTGCTAGGAATATTCTTGAGTATGTTAAAAAATTTTTCTTTATTTCTGGTGGAATTTTCTTGGTTCTTATTTGTTTCTAATGATGATCTATAAATATAGGAGTTATTCTTAGTTTCAGAATGAATATATTTATATGATAAAAGATCATATCTATAGTTTTTTTGCAAATTATTCTCTTTATTTGGTAATAAATAGACTTTTGAATTTTGTTTTTTTTTTGAATCAAGTAATTGGTCTTTTTCAGAGGAATACCATTTGTTTAAATCTTTATTTTGAGCCGTATGGCTTTGAGACGTATGGCATTGATTGATTCTATTTCGCCATTTTTGTGGGATTAATCTAGACGATGTAATCTGAGATAAATCGTATTGATAATGACCTCTTAACCAGTTTTTCCATGGATTCATTCCAGAATTTGGAAGTTTCTTATGTCTTAATTCGGAATGAAATATTCCTTGTCTTCCAAAAAAATCCTTTATTTCAGTCTTAAGAAAAAAGGACGGTCCATTATATTGAAGAATAGATCTT